CAACTATCAATTAGAATAAAAGAAACGCATGATTTAAGTTTCATCTAATAATAAAAATCTTTCTTTAAATAAGGGAAATTTTGGTGAAATCCAAAAAATTCGCGTTTTTTTCCAAATTTTGCCAAATTTTTCAAAATTTACGATTTTTTTGAACGTCAAAAAAAAATAGTTCATTTTTCAGCTTTTTTTTTCCCCTTTATTTGGGAGGTTTTAAAAATATGGCAAAAAATATCGAAAAATGACCAAAAATGAATGAATTTTTTAGCTCATAAATAATTTAATAATATATCATCGGAATAAATTTATATAAACTACTCAATGATTTTATTAATAATATAAATATATATAAACTTTAAAAATAAAAAGATAATATATAAATCTTTGATATAAAATATAAAATATATCTATAATATACGGCAATTTCTGAATTATTAAAAGATTAATATTTATATAAATAATACTAACCTATTATAATATAGATCTTTAGATAATGATATTAATAACTTATTGTAGAAAAAAAATAAAATACAAATTAAGTAGAGTTTAATGATATATAGCAAACCAATAAATTATTTATTAATTAAGAAATGATTTATTATTATATAATTAAATAATAGAATACATAATTATTTTTCTAATATCTATTGATTTATTAAAATTAATATTTATATATTAATAAATAATTTAATTACAATAATAATTTTAATTATTTAAATAATTAAAATTATTATTATAATTAAATTATTTATTTTACATATATATATATCTTATATATAATATATATATATATATATATACATATAATAATTATTATATAATTATATATAAAATATTTTATATAGAAATAATTATGTAATATATAAACATTTATTGAAAAAAAAAAAAAAAAAATATATATAAATTTATATAAAAAATTAAATTAATAATATAAATTTAAATAATATTAAAAAATTAAATTTTAAAAATAATAACCTTAAATTTTATTAATATACCTTGTATATAAATAATTCACAATTAGATAATTATATTAAATGCTTAAAATTGTTTTGTTTCTATTTTTTTTTCATATAAATATATAAAAAATAAATAAAGATTATTTTGGTGAAATTTATTAAAATTAAAATTTAATATTTTAAGGGGGATTTATTAAATTTCATTCTATAGTATTTTTTTTTATAAAAAAAATATTTTGAAAGTTTTTATATGGAGGAAGGACAAATATTTAGTTATTATATTTAAATATATTAATAAATAAAGAATCAAATTTGTTTTTTTGATTTTATAAAAATAAAGTTTAATTTAAGCTTAAAAGATTATTTAATTTTTTTTTTATATGTAAATTTTTGTGGGGATCGTAGAATAATTTTAATAATTATTTTATAGTTATTTATTTGCAGTATTTAATTTTATAAATTTAAGAAATTAAGATTTAGGAATAAATTTTATTATTAACAAATTTTGTGCCAGCAGTTGCGGTTATACAAAAAATAAAAATAATTTATTTTTAGTATATAATTATATGTATATTAATATAATTAATAATTATATTTATTAGGTGAAATTTTAAATATAAATTATATTTTTATAAAGATTTTATTATTATGAAATTTTATTTAGAAACTAGGATTAGATACCCTATTATTTAAAATGTTAATAATTAAACTAAAGTAGTATCAGTTATGTTCTTTAAATTTAAAGATTTTGGCGGTATTTTAGTCTATTCAGAGGAACCTGTTCTGTAATTGATAGTCCACGATTAACTTTACTTAAATTTAAAAGTTTGTATATCGTTGTTTATAGAAAATTTTTTAAGAAAAATAATTTTTAATAAATTTAATTAAATTATAAATCAAATCAAGGTGCAGTTTATATTTAAGAAGAAATGGGTTACAATAAAATTATTTAAACGGATTTAGATTTTAAAATATTTAATGAAGGAGGATTTGATAGTAATTTTATTAAATTAAATAAAATGATTATAGCTCTAGAATATGTACATATTGCCCGTCGCTCTTATTATAAGATAAGATAAGTCGTAACATAGTAGATGTACTGGAAAGTGTATCTAGAATGACAAATTAGAGCTTGTTTAGTAAAGCATTTTATTTACATTAAAACGTTGTCGTGCAAATCGATTTAATTTGAAGTGATAAATTTATTTATATTTAATTTGTTTAATTTAATTAATAAAAATAATTTTAATAATTAATTTATTTAGTATTGTTTAAAGAAAAATATTTATTTAATTATAGTTTAATAGTATTGTAAAAGAAAATTTATTTGTATTAAATTTTAAAAAAGTAGAATTAATTTTTTGTACCTTGTGTATCAGGGTTTATTAAAAAAAAGTTTTATATTAAAATTTTCTCGATTTTAAGAGGGAAAATAATTTATTTTTTTTATTGTAAAAAAAATATTTAAAATAAATTATTAGTAATGAAATGTTATTCGTTCTTAAATATATCTAGTTTATTTAGAAATAAATTTAATTTAGATTATTATTTAAAAATAAATTATTTGAAAAATTTATTTTATTTTAATAATTAATAATTAAAGGGATAAGCTTTTAATTAAAAATTTAAAAATTAATAGTATAATAATAAAATTGTAAGTTTAGAAATATCTATCAATAATAATTTGTTATAATTAATTTATTAAAAAATATTATTTTATATAATTTTAAATTTTTTATAAATATATACTTAAAAATTATATATAAGTAGTAATAATGATAAAATTAGTATATTTTAAATATTTAAATAATAATATTTAAAATTTTATTTAAAGGAATTCGGCAAAAATTTTACTCGCCTGTTTAACAAAAACATCTCTTTTTGATTTTTATATAAAGTATAACCTGCCCACTGAATTATTTAAATGGCCGCAGTATTTTGACTGTGCAAAGGTAGCATAATAATTAGTTTTTTAATTAAAAGCTTGTATGAATGGTTGGACGAGGTAAATACTGTCTTTAAATAATTTATTATAGAATTTAATTTTTAAGTCAAAAAGCTTAAATAATTTTAAAAGACGAGAAGACCCTATAGATCTTTATTATTTATTATTTAAAAATTATTTAGATTTTTATAGTTTTTAGATATTAAATAATTTTATTGGGGTAATATAAAGATTTAAGTAATTCTTTATTAATTTAAACATAAATTTATGGTTTATTTGATCCAATATTATTGATTATAAGATTAAGTTACCTTAGGGATAACAGCGTAATTTTTTTAAAGAGTTCATATCGATAAAAAAGATTGCGACCTCGATGTTGGATTAAAAGTAATTTTAGGTGTAGAAGCTTAGAGTTTTGGTCTGTTCGACCATTAAATTTTTACATGATCTGAGTTCAGACCGGCGTAAGCCAGGTCGGTTTTTATCTTTAAAAGTTAATTATATTTTAGTACGAAAGGACCAAATATAAGATATATTAATATTTTAAATTTTGAATATTATTAAATTACTTTGGCAGAATAGTGTAATGAATTTAGAATTCATTTATGTAAATTATTTTTTACAGGTAATACTTGTTTATATATGATATTTTTTTTTCATTTATTTTTATATTATTATTAATTATTTGTGTTTTAGTTGGGGTTGCATTTTTAACATTATTGGAACGAAAGGTATTAGGTTATATTCAAATTCGTAAGGGGCCTAATAAAGTTGGATTTGTTGGTATTCCTCAGCCTTTTTGTGATGCTATTAAATTATTTTCTAAGGAACAAATTTATCCTTTAATATCAAATTATATTATGTATTATTATTCTCCAGTAATTAGTTTATTTTTATCTTTATTAATATGGGTTTTAGTTCCATATTTATTAGTAATATTTTCATTTAATTTAGGGGCTTTATTTTTTTTATGTTGTACAAGAATAGGGGTTTATACAGTAATAATTGCAGGTTGATCATCTAATTCTAATTATGCTTTATTAGGGGGTTTACGTGCTGTAGCACAAACTATTTCTTATGAAGTTAGTTTATCTTTGATTTTAATATCTTTTTTAGTTTTAATTGAAAGATATAGTTTAATTGATTTTATTAAATATCAAAAAATTATTTGATTATTATTTATTTGTTTACCTTTAGCTTTAGTATGATTTGTTTCTATATTAGCTGAAACAAATCGAACTCCATTTGATTTTGCTGAAGGAGAGTCAGAATTAGTGTCAGGTTTTAATGTAGAGTATAGAAGAGGAGGATTTGCATTAATTTTTTTATCAGAATATTCAAGAATTTTATTTATAAGAATATTATTTTGTGTAATTTTTTTAGGTGGAAATGTAAATAGAATTTTTTTTTTTATAAAAATAGTTTTTATTTCATTTGCATTCATTTGAGTTCGAGGAACTCTTCCTCGTTATCGTTATGATAAGTTAATATATTTAGCTTGAAAAAGTTTTTTACCTTTATCTTTAAATTATTTATTTTTGTATATTGGTTTAAAATTTTTTTATTTTTCTTTTTTAATTTAGTGAATTAATTTTAGTAAAGTTAATAGAGAATTTATACTCTTTCTTATATTTTCAAAATATATACTTATAACAAGTTCATTAACTTAGTATAATAGTTTATCTCATCATATAGTAATAATTGGATTAATAATAAAATATAAAAAATATAAAACAGTTAATAGTTGTCCAATTATAATATATGGATCTTCAACAGGTCGTATACCAATTCATGTTAATAAAATTGAAATTGTTACAAAGGATCAAAATAAAACTTGATTAATTGGATAAAATTTAATATTTTGGAATTTTCTTAAATTGTAAAATGGTATAATTATTAAAATTAAAATTGATAAAACTAGAGCAATTACTCCACCTAATTTATTAGGAATTGATCGTAAAATAGCATAAGCAAAAAGAAAATATCATTCAGGTTGAATGTGAATAGGAGTTACTAAAGGGTTAGCTGGAATAAAATTATCTGGGTCTCCTAAATAATATGGAGAAAATAAGGTTAATAATGTTAAACTTATTAATATAAAAATAAATCCAACAACATCCTTAAATGAAAAATAAGGATGAAAAGGAATTTTATCAATATTTCTATTTAATCCTAAAGGATTATTAGATCCTGTTTGGTGAAGGAATAATAAATGAATTATAACTATAGCAGCAATTACAAATGGTAAAAGGAAATGGATTGTAAAAAATCGAGTTAGAGTTGCGTTGTCTACAGCAAATCCTCCTCAAACTCATTGAACTAGTATAGTTCCTAAGTAAGGAACTGCAGATAATAAGTTTGTAATTACTGTTGCTCCTCAAAAAGATATTTGACCTCAAGGTAATACATATCCTATAAAAGCAGTTCCTATAACAATAAATAAAATTAGGACTCCTACTATTCAAGTATGTATAAATTTATATGATCCATAATATATTCCTCGGCCGATATGAATATAAATACAAATAAAAAAAAATGAAGCTCCATTTGCATGAAGAGTTCGTATTAATCATCCATAATTTACATCACGACAAATATGTCTTACACTATTAAATGCTATATCAATATTAGCAGTATAATGTATAGCTAAAAAAAGTCCTGTAATGATTTGGATAATTAAACATAATCCTAATAATGAACCAAAATTTCATCATAATGAAATATTAGATGGGGTTGGTAAATCAATTAAAGAATTATTAACAATTTTAAATAAGGGGTGATTAATTCGTATAGGTTTGTTCATTAAAATTTTTGTCGTAAAGGTCCAGATTTTATATTAGTAATTTTTACAACAGCAATTAGAGTTAAAAATAAATAGTTAATTAAAATTATAGTAATTATTCTATTTGGGTTATTATAAATTTTATTAAGGGAAATTAATATTTCATTTTTTATAAATATAATTGAATTATTTAATTCAATTATATTTGAATTTTTTATTAATGGAATAAAATTTATGTAATCAATTGTAATAAAAATTATTATTAATGTTATAATAAAAATTATAGAGAATAAAAATAATTTATTAGAATAATGAAAAATTTCATTTGAAGCTAATCTAGTTATATAAATGAAAAGAACTAGTATTCCTCCTAATATTACCAAAAATAAAATATAAGAAAATCAGTAAGAATATGCGAATATTCCTGATAGTAAGGAAATTAAAATTGTTTGTATTAATAAAATTAATCCTATAGATAAAGGATGTTTTAAAAATATAAAAATGAAACTTAGTAAAATATTAATTATAATAAATATATAAAAAATACAGAGAATAGTTTAAATAAAATATTAATTTTGGAGATTAATGATAGAAGTTCTTTTTTTTTCTCTGAAGTTTTAAAAGAAACATTTCTTATATTTGATTTACAAGATCAATATTTTTATTAAATTATTAAAACTAATTATTTATTTTTATAATAGATTAATATATTTTTTTATATTTTTTGTTGGTATTTTTGTTTTTTCTATTAAGCGTAAACATTTATTATTAATATTATTAAGAATAGAATTTATTATTTTATCTTTATATATTTTAATATTTTTTTATTTATCAATATTTAATTTTGAATATTATTTTAGTATGTTTTTTTTGGTATTTTGTGTATGTGAAAGTGTTTTAGGTTTATCATTATTAGTTTCTTTAATTCGAACACATGGAAATGATTTCTTTTTTTCAATAAATTTATTATGTTAAAATTTATTTTTATAATATTATTTATAATTCCTTTAAGATTTTTGTATAAAAGTTTTTGAATGAATATATATATATATATATTAATATTTTTTTTATTTATATTTATGGGTAGTTTTAATTCTTTATGAATAAATATTAGTTATAGTTTTGGTACAGATTTATTATCATTTGGTTTAATTTTATTAAGAATTTGAATTTGTATGTTGATAATTATAGCAAGAGAAGGAATTTTTAAAAATAATAATTATGATAATTATTTTTTATTTTTATTATTATTTTTATTATTATTTTTGACTTGTTCTTTTAGTTCAATAAATTTATTTATGTTTTATTTCTTTTTTGAAAGAAGTTTAATTCCAACCTTAATTTTAATTATAGGTTGAGGTTATCAACCTGAGCGTATACAAGCAGGAATTTATTTATTATTTTATACATTATTTGCTTCTTTACCTATAATGATTGGTATTTTTTATTTTTATAACAATTATAATTCATTAGATTTTTATTTTTTAAAAAATTATAATTCTTTTAATATTTATATATATATTAGAATAATTTTTGCATTTTTAGTAAAGTTACCTATATATATAGTTCATTTATGATTACCAAAGGCTCATGTGGAAGCTCCTGTTTCAGGTTCAATAATTTTAGCTGGGATTTTATTAAAATTAGGTGGTTATGGTTTATTACGTGTAATAGTAATATTTTTATCTATTGGAAAATATTTTTCTTTTTTATTTATTTCAATTGCTTTAGTTGGAGGGTTTTTAATTAGATTAGTTTGTTTACGTCAAAGAGATTTAAAACTTTTAATTGCTTATTCTTCGGTTGCTCATATAGGGATAGTATTAGGAGGTATTATAAGTTTAAATTATTGAGGATTTTGTGGTTCTTATTTAATAATAATTGCACATGGATTATGTTCATCAGGTTTATTTTGTTTAGCTAATATTTCTTATGAACGTCTTCATAGACGAAGAATGTTTTTAAATAAGGGATTAATTAATCTTATACCTAGTATAACTTTATGATGATTTTTATTATGTTCATCAAATATAGCAGCTCCTCCTTCATTAAATTTATTAGGTGAAATTAGTTTATTAAATAGAATTATTTCTTGATCTTATATTTCTATTTTTTTTTTAATATTATTATCTTTTTTTAGAGCTGTTTATTCTTTATATTTATATTCTTTTAGTCAACATGGAAAAATTTATTCTGGTAAATATTATTGTAGTTCAGGTTATGTTCGTGAATATTTATTATTATTTTTACATTGATTTCCATTAAATTTTTTAATTATTAAAAGAAATTTTTTTATATTATGAATTTATTTAAGTAATTTATTAAAAATATTGATTTGTGGTATCAAAAATGTAGATTTTATTTACCTTAAATTATTATATATATATCAATTTGTTTTTTATCTTTTATCTTTTTATTTTTTTTTAGTTTTTTATGTTTTATTTTTGGTTTAAAATTTTTATTATTAGATATAATAATTTTTATTGAATGAGAATTATTAAGTTTAAATTCTAGACCAATTGTTATAAGAATTTTATTAGATTGAATATCTTTATTATTTATAAGATTTGTTTTATTTATTTCTTCTATAGTAATTTTTTATAGTGATCAATATATGGAAGGGGATTTGAATTTAAATCGGTTTATTATTTTAGTTTTAATATTTGTTTCTTCTATAATATTATTAATTATTTCTCCTAATTTAATTAGAATTTTATTAGGATGAGATGGTTTAGGATTAGTTTCATATTGTTTAGTTATTTATTATCAAAATGTTAAATCTTATAATGCAGGGATGATTACAGCTTTAATAAATCGAATTGGAGATGTAATATTATTAATTTCAATTAGTTGAATATTAAATTATGGTAATTGAAATTATATTTTTTATATAGATTTTATAAAAAATGATTTTAATATAAAAATTATTGGTTTATTAGTAATAATTGCTGCTATAACTAAGAGAGCACAAATTCCATTTTCTTCATGACTTCCAGCAGCTATAGCAGCTCCTACTCCAGTATCTGCTTTGGTTCATTCATCAACATTAGTAACAGCTGGGGTTTATTTATTAATTCGTTTTAATTTAATTTTAAATGAAAATTTAAGTTTATTTTTATTATTAATTGCTACATTAACAATATTTATATCAGGATTAGGAGCTAATTTTGAATTTGACTTAAAAAAAATTATTGCTTTATCTACTTTGAGACAATTAGGTTTAATAATAAGAATTTTATCTATAGGTCAAAGAAAATTAGCTTTCTTTCATTTATTAACCCATGCATTATTTAAGGCTTTATTATTTATGTGTGCTGGTGCTATTATTCATAATTTAAAGGATACTCAAGATATTCGTTATATAGGAAATCTAATAATTCACATACCTTTAACTTGTATTTGTATAAATATTTGTAATTTAGCTTTATGTGGAATGCCTTTTTTAGCTGGGTTTTATTCAAAGGATTTAATTTTAGAAGTAGTTTTAATAAGAAATTTAAATATTATTATTTTTATTTTATATTTTTTATCTACAGGGTTAACTGTTTGTTATTCTTTTCGTTTAGTTTATTATTCAATTACTGGGGATTTTAATTTTTTTTCTTTACATTCTTTAAATGATCAAGGTTGAATTATATTAAAAAGTATATTATTTATATTAATATTTGTAATTTTTGGAGGAAGTATATTAATATGATTATTATTTCCAACACCAACTATAATTTGTTTACCTATTGAAATAAAGTTATTACCATTAATTGTAAGAATTTTAGGAGCTTGAATTGGATATGAACTTTCAAAATTTTCTTTAGGTTGAACTTTAAATTCAATAAATTGATATTCTTCTTCATATTTTTTTGGTTCTATATGATTTATACCATTTATTTCTACTTTTTCTATAAATTATTTACCTTTAATAATAAGATATAATTTATATAAAAATTTTGATCAAGGTTGAAATGAATATTTTGGAGCTCAAGGAATATATGATAATTTAAAAAGAAATTCTATATTTATTCAGTTTTTACAAAATAATAATATAAAAATTTATTTTATATTAATGTTATTTTGATTATTAATTTTATTATTGTTTATATTTGTTTACTTAAATAGCTTATATTTAGAGTATAATATTGAAGATATTATGGAAATTAATTTAATTTTTAAGTATTTATAAAAATAATAAAATTTTATTTTTACATTGAAAATGTAATGTTTTATTTAAACTATATAAATAGAAATATAAACGGAATTTAACCGCTAAAGATAAAAGTTAGCAGCTTTTTCTTGAATTCATCATATTTCTTTAATTGGAATTTTTATTCAATGATATCATTAACAGTGATAAGCCTCTTTTTGGCTTCAATTAAAATTAAATAAGGGTGAAAATTTCACCAAATTTTTAGGTCGAAACTAAATGTAATAATTTACTTCTTATTTAAGATAAATTGGAAATCCAATACTTTTTGAATGCAAATCAAATGTTATATTTAACTATTATCCTAATTTGCTCAATTTAAAGCACCTTGATTTCATTCATGATAAAGTCCAATTAATAAAATAAAAATAAAAAAAAAACTAATTCTTATTATTATTATAAAATTAGATGTTTTTATAATTATAATTATAGGTAATAATAATGCAATTTCTACATCAAAAATTAAAAAAATTACAGCAATTAAGAAAAATTGTAATCTAAATGGTAATCGAGCAGAATTTTTAGGATCAAATCCACATTCAAAGGGGGAGTTTTTTTCTCGATCTATAAAAGTTTTTTTTGATAATAAATTATTAAGGAGTATTATAATAATAGGTAAAATTATTGATAATGAAGCAATTATTAAAATTATTAAAATTACTTATACTAAAAAAAATTAGACCATTTGATTGGAAGTCAAATATACTTTTTATACTATATAAATAAATTAGTTATCTACCTCATCAATAAATAGAAATGTAAAGAAATAATCATACTACATCAACAAAATGTCAGTATCAAGCTGCAGCTTCAAATCCAAAATGATGAATAGAGGAAAAATGATTAAAATAATGTCGAATTAAACATACTAATAAAAATGTTGTTCCAATAATTACATGTAAACCATGGAATCCTGTAGCTATAAAAAATGCTGATCCATAAACAGTATCAGCAATTGTAAAAGGAGATTCAAAATATTCATATGCTTGTAAGATTGTAAAATAAATTCCTAATAAAACTGTAAAAAATAATCCTTGTAAAGCTTGATTATAATTATTTTCTATTAATCTATGATGAGCTCATGTTACAGTAATTCCTGAGGTTAATAAAATTAAAGTATTTAAGAGTGGAATTTGTAGAGGATTAAATGGATGAATTCCTATTGGAGGTCATATTGCTCCAATTTCTACAGTTGGAGCAAGACTTCTATGAAAAAAACCTCAGAAAAATGAAATAAAAAAAAATACTTCAGAAGTAATAAATAAAATTATACCTCATCGTAAACCTATAGTAACAGGATAAGTGTGCAGACCTTGGAATGTTCCTTCTCGAGTTACGTCTCGTCATCATTGAATTATAGTTAAAATAATAATAATATTTCCAACTATAAATAAATTTAGATTAAATTGATGAAATCATTTTACTAGTCCTGAAACAGTAATTATTGTTCCTATAGCTCCAGTAAGAGGTCAAGGACTATAATCAACTAAATGATATGGATGATTTGAGTGTGTTGACATTATTAAATTACTTCTCTAGAATAAAGAGTTCTTAAAATAGCAAATACGTAGGATTGAATAATTGATACTGCAAATTCTAATGTTAATAATAAAATTTGGGTTAGAATTAAAAATAATGTTAAAGAAAATCTTAATATAGGTCCTGTGTTTCCTAATAAAGTTAACAGTAAATGTCCAGCAATTATATTAGCTGCTAATCGAACAGCTAAAGTTCCTGGTCGAATTATATTTCTAATAGTTTCAATACAAACTATAAAAGGTATTAAAACGGGAGGAGTTCCTTGAGGAACTAAATGAGCAAATATATGTTGAGTATTATTAATTCATCCAAATACTATAAATCTTAATCATAATGGTAGAGCTAATCTTAATGTTATAGCTAAGTGACTTGAACTAGTATAAATATATGGAAATAAACCTAGGAAATTATTAAATAAAATATAAGAAAATAAGCTAATAAAAATAAAAGTTCTTCCCTTATGATTTAAAGGTCCTAATAATGTTTTAAATTCTTTATGTAAGGTAATTAAAATATTGAATCAAATGATATTATATCGAGATGGAATAAATCAAAATCTTATAGGCACTAACATAAATCCTAAGAATGTTCTTAGTCAATTTAATGATAAATTTATAATATTAGTTGAAGGATCAAAAGTTGAGAATAAATTTGTTATCATTTTCAGTTTAATTTTTTAATTGAAATTTGTTGATTTGTATTATTTTTTTTATTATTAATTAAAAAAATATAATAATTTATAAAATTAAATAAGAAAAAAATAATTCTAAATAAAAAATATAAAAATAATCAATTTATAGGAGCTATTTGTGGAATCAAAGAATATTAATTGATTAATAATTTTAGTTTGACATTCTAATGTTATGTATTTAACTAATTCTTTTCATTAGAAGTAGATGCTAATTTACTATAAGTTGGTTTAAGAGACCAATACTTGCTTTCAGTCATCTAATGAATTATGATAAAGAATTAATTCAATTAATAAAATAATTTATAGGTACACTTTCAATTACAATTGGTATAAAACTATGGTTTGCTCCACAAATTTCAGAACATTGACCAAAAAATAAGCCCGATCGATTTATAAAAAAACTAGTTTGATTTAATCGTCCAGGAGTTGCATCAATTTTTACTCCTAATGATGGAACCGTTCAAGAATGTAATACATCTAATGCTGTTACAATTACACGAATTTGTGATAAAAATGGCAATACAACACGATTATCTACATCTAATAAACGAAAGCTATCATTATTTAATTCATTAGTTGGAATTATATAAGAATCAAATTCAGTTTTTTTAAAATTTGTGTATTCATAACTTCAATATCATTGATGTCCAATTGTTTTTAGAGTAATTATAGGATTTTTTATTTCATCTAATAAGTAAAGTAATCGTAATGAAGGTAAAGCAATAAATACTAAAGTAATAGCTGGTAAAATTGTTCAAATTACTTCAATTATTTGTCCTTCTAATAATTGTCGATTAATAAATTTATTAAAAAATAGAGTTGCTATTAAATATCCAACTAAAATTGTGATTATAGTTAAAATTATTAGTGTATGATCATGAAAAAATATTAATTGTTCTATTAATGGAGACGCGCTATCTTGAAGATTAAGGTTAGATCATGTTGCCATTTTCTAACAAAAGTAAAATACTTTATATATGAAGCTTAAATTCATTGCACTAATCTGCCATATTAGAATTTAATTAGATGAAAGTATAGGTAATTCAGAATAACTATGTTCTGATGGAGGGAATTTTTGATACCATTCAATAGATGTTGATATATGGTTTGGAAATAAAACAACTCGTTGGGTTACAAATCTTTCTCAAATAATATAGATAAATATTAAGGCTCCAATTAATGAAACAGTAGAACCAATGGTTGAAACAATATTTCATGAAGTATAAGCATCTGGGTAATCAGAGTAACGTCGAGGTATACCTCTTAATCCTAAAAAATGTTGAGGGAAAAAAGTTAAATTTACCCCAAAAAATATAATAAAAAATTGAATTTTTAATAGATTGTTATTTAATGATAGTCCTGTAAATAGAGGGAATCATTGAATAAATCCAGCGAAAATAGCAAATACAGCTCCTATAGAAAGAACATAATGGAAATGAGCTACTACATAATATGTATCATGTAAAATAATATCAATTGAAGAATTAGCTAGTATAACTCCAGTTAATCCTCCTACTGTAAATAAAAATACAAATCCTAAAGCTCAAAGTAATGAAGGACTATAACTAACTTGAGCTCCATGTAATGTTGCTAATCATGAAAAAATTTTAATTCCTGTAGGCACAGCAATAATTATAGTAGCTGAAGTAAAGTATGCTCGGGTATCAACGTCTATTCCTACTGTAAACATATGATGAGCTCAAACAACAAATCCAAGTAATCCAATAGCTAATATAGCATAAATTATTCCTAATGAACCAAAAGTTTCCTTTTTCCCTCTTTCTTGACTAATAATATGAGAAATTATTCCAAATCCTGGTAAAATTAAAATATAAACTTCAGGGTGACCAAAAAATCAAAATAAATGTTGGTATAAAATAGGATCTCCTCCTCCTGCAGGATCAAAGAAAGATGTATTTAAATTTCGATCTGTTAATAATATTGTGATAGCTCCTGCTAATACAGGTAAAGATAATAAAAGAAGTAAAGCAGTAATTCCTACTGATCAAACAAATAATGGTATACGATCTATAGTTATCCCAATTGATCGTATATTAATAATTGTTGTGATAAAATTTACTGCTCCTAGAATTGAAGAAATTCCAGCTAAATGTAAACTAAAAATAGCTAAATCAACAGAAGCACCTCCATGGGCAATATTAGATGACAACGGGGGGTAGACTGTTCATCCTGTCCCGGCTCCATTTTCTACTAAGCTGCTTATTAACAATAATGTTAATGAAGGAGGTAATAATCAAAATCTTATATTATTTATTCGAGGGAAAGCTATATCAGGTGCTCCTAATATTAAAGGAACTAATCAATTTCCAAATCCTCCAATTATAATTGGTATAACTATAAAAAAAATCATAATAAAAGCATGAGCTGTTACAATTACATTATAAATTTGGTCATCCCCAATTAATGAACCTGGGTTTCCCAATTCTGCTCGAATTAACATTCTCAAGGATGTTCCTACTATTCCAGACCATGCACCAAAAATAAAATACAATGTTCCAATATCCTTATGGTTTGTTGAAAATAATCATTGTTGCGGTAAAATGGCTGAGATTTAGGCAATAAACTGTAAATTTATTTAGGAAAGTTAATTTCTTTTACCACAAGCTTAATAATTTAAACAAAATATTAAATTGCAAATTTAAAAATAGAAACATTTCTTTAAGCTTTATACTCAAACTCAGTTTAAGCTAAGGCTTAAAGCTCTTTTACCTTTATTTATAGCTTTGAAGGCTATTAGTTTGTTTAACTTAAATCCTTTTTTAAAAAAAATTAAAAATGAATGAAAGTACAATTAAACCATAGATAGAAATAAATGAAAAAAAAATTATTAAGAAATTATTTTTATTTAATAAAATTAAATTAAAATTTAATTCATTATGTGATAAAACAATTCTTATATAAGTAATTCGTAAATAAAAATACAAAGTAATTAAAGTTATTAAAATTATAAATAATAATAAATATCTGTAATTTCTTCTTAAATATTGAATAATAATTCATTTAGGTATAAACCCTAGGAAGGGGGGTAGACCTCCTAAAGATAATATATTAAATAAAATTATTATTTTTATGAAAAAGTTTGTATATAGTGAAGAAAATATTTGTTTTAAATAATAAATATTAAAATTGTTAAATATAATAATTACAGCAATAGTAATAATACAATAATTTAAAAAATATATAACTCATATTAATTCATTATAAAGAAATGATCTGATTATTCATCCTATATGATTAATTGAAGAATAAGCAATAATTTTTCGTAGGCTAGTTTGATTTAATCCACCAATTCTTCCAATTATTGTTGACAAAATAATTACAATTAAAATTAAATTAATTGATTTTATTATATATGATAATAACATTATTGGAGCAATTTTTTGCCATGTTATTAAAATTAATCTATTATTTCAATTTAAACCTTCAATAATTTGAGGAAATCAAAAATGGAAGGGGGCAGTTCCTATTTTTAATATTATTATTGAATTTATTATGAATATTAATAAATTATTGATATATAATGTTTCATTAATTAAATTATTTGTTATTATTGATAAAATAATTGAAAATAAAAATATTGAAGAAGCTAAAGCTTGAACAAGAAAATATTTTATAGAAGATTCTGAAGAAAAAGAATTATTATCTATTTTTATTAATGGAATAAAAGATAATAAATTAATTTCTAAACCTATTCAAGTTCCTAGTCATGTATAAGATGATACAGAAATTATTGTACCAATAAATAATGTTGAAAAAAAAATTATTTTATAAATTTTTAATATTAAAAAGAAAAGGATTTATACCTTTATAGTTAGGGTATGAACCTAAAAGCTTTATTAGCTTATCTTTTTTATATTAAATTTACATTTTAGTATATGATGTATAAAAGTTTTTGATACTTTAGGTAATAGTTTAATTCTATTAAATGTAATGAAGGTAAAAATTTTACATGATTTATTCTATCAAAATAATCCTTTTCGTCAGGCACTTCATT